TCAAAGCTTTACTCTTCCTCAGTGCCGGTTCGGTCATTCATGCTATGTCGGATGAGCAAGATATGCGCAAGATGGGGGGGCTTGTCTCTTCCTTTCCTTTGACCTATGCCATGATGCTCATAGGCAGCTTATCTCTTATTGGATTTCCTTTTCTTACTGGATTTTATTCCAAAGATGTGATCTTAGAGCTCGCTTACACTAAGTATACCATCAGTGGGAACTTTGCTTTCTGGTTGGGAAGTGTTTCTGTCCTTTTCACTTCTTATTACTCTTTTCGTTTACTCTTTGTTACATTTTTAGTACCAACTAATTCATTCGGGCGAGACAGATTACGATGTCATGATGCGCCCATTCCTATGGCCATCCCTTTAATACTTTTGGCTCTCGGGAGTCTCTTTGTAGGATACTTGGCCAAAGTGTGACCTGTTAGCCCATAAGTCAGCAGTACTGTGACGAAGCGGCTCTTGCTCACCCGATACGATCGTACGAGGTAACAATTCACCCAACACGATTCTCCGGGGTGAACAAGAATTGGGGATCGGATGCGGGTGAAATTCCCGCCAATGGCTGAGATGTGAAGTCGACTCCCTCCCCCTTTGTGGGGGTCAGGACCCCTACGAGTGAGCAGAAAAGGGAGGAGGAAAGAGGCCCTGGTGAACCATCATAATGAAGTGAACAAGTGTAAGCTTTGCTGCCCGACAGTATGGAGTACTGACCACACCGAGGGACAGGCCCTGAAGCGAAGGACAGGAAGGAGCGGATTCAATGTGTTCCAATTTCTGGCCTTGCACCGACCATCCAACGGACCATGGACTAAACGGCCACTGCCTGAAAGAAAGGACTATGTCCAGGGGACCGCCGCCCCCCACAAGGTACATCTCGCGCCTATGGGCCGCTATCACTATCCAAGAAGACACTCGAAAAAGGAAGGATCACAAAACCCACCCGGTGGACTGCCGAGCTACAAGTCCATAGACACAGGAAGGGGATTCTCCAAAAAGCCAAGGTCATGGGTGGCCAATAGGGCCCACTTGGAGACTTGGGATCTCAGCAGGAAATGCGAAGGTTGCTTCTTTGTAGACCAAAGAGAATCCAAAAGTGCAGTTCTTATCTGAGTAGGCTCAACATAGGGAATACCCTAACCCTGGGAACCGGGGCATGGACATCCCATACCGGTCGACGTTCTAGCAAAGTTTGTAGCTTCATCTTTCTTTCGACCTGGTTTCAAAACAGATATCCAATATTTGTGGTCTCCCTTACCCCATACGTGTTTCCGCAGTTCTCATTGTAACAGGTTTGTCGGGAAATATACGTACCCATATTTTTGCACCACGACGCACATATCGTGTCATTGCTCTCCGCCCTGCTTCGATTTGTCTAGCTGTAGGTTCAAGTGCCTGAAGAGCATATCTTCCAAAAGAAATACGGTTGCCTCGTCGAGATACTCCCCTCATTTTCCCTCTATGGTGTCTACGAAATCTAGTTCTTTTGGGGTTATAGTCGATGGTTGTTTCTTAAATCCCATCTCTATTGCAGAACTGTACATGAGGGTTTCTTCTCATCCAGCTCCTCGCTCCTGAAGTCCGAAAAGGAGACTGAGTAGACAGGTGGCAGGGAAGTGAAGTTACATAGATGGTAGTCGTGGACTGGTACCGCAGTACTGCTTTGGGGACTCCTTATTGTGATCCGGCTAAGATAGTCTCTGGGAGCCCCAACCTAGTTGTAGTTGGAGTTTGTCGTTTTCACCGATTTCGGATTTCATGAAGAAGTCTCGAGTTGGCCGTCGACCGACCCCTTCTGTCTAGCCGAGTACAAAAGAAAGGAATGTTTTGGGATGCTCGTGCAAGATATAAAAAGAGACTAAGAGACTGAACTGATTTACTAACTGACTTACCGAAGGGGCGGACAGAAGGTCAAAACCGCCAGGGAAGGCACTGACCGAACCATAACTGCTCTTGCCTTCATGCCTGCCTTACTTCTACATGTGGTGCTACCTCTGATGCTCTACTCTAACCGACTCTAATAGTTGTAAGCTATGGAGTTATGGGAGGAAGTTCGAAAAAGAGACTGATGGCCTTGACGAAGCTACTAAGCTGCGCTAGTTCTGCTCTGGTGAAGCATGAACACCCGGTATCTAACCTTTAGGGATGCTTTCTCCCTTCCAACGATCAAAATAGACTGACAAAAGCCCGCTAATCCAATTAGTCAAGTCAGAGCTTTTCTACCTTATACAACCTGTACAAGACACACATCAACTGAGGTGACAAAGTTCCCTATTAGAACCTCAGTGAACCATAATAAGGTTATACTTCTCGCAAGCTTTAAGAGAAGTAGAGGGCCTCAATGGAAGGTCATTGCATCAGGCTGGGCCCATTAATTAGATTCATGCTAAGAGCGACCAGAAAGAAGAGTGAATAATAGGTTGAAACCTACCAAATAAGTGGTTTCCGAACATGGGTAAACGGTGCAACTCAGGTCTTAAAAGATACCTTCTTCCAGTAAGACAATGAGAACACAAGATATGTTCCCTTCCGTGAAACCTAAAGAGTATTACGGGTTCCAGTGACCACCTTTGGTCTCGCCAGGTTAGAGTCTTTCCTTTTATAAGACTCTAAAGGGAACCATACTGTTCTGAGGATCTAGGCGCCAGAACCTAACACCCTATAAAATACGTAAGAGGTTAGCTTCAAAGGCCCCTCCCTGTACATTGAAGCAACTGCCTCCACTAAAAGACGACATTTGAAAAAGCTGATTACCCGATCTTAGTACCAGGGATCTCTATCATAATAATGAATAGAGCCTAGCGGCGGCACAATTCTCATTAAGGGTTCAAACCAAAGGTGTATTTATTACTCAATAAGTAGATTGAAAGTCGTCTTGGTATTGGACTTCTTTTTTTTTTGATAGAAAGAAAAGAGGGAAGCCTGTTTTCACGCAGGAGCAGGATAGTCAAGAGCTGATTCTAGGGGAAGCTAGGATTTCACTTTTCTCTCAGCCATCTCCTCACCCGTCGTACCCTGTGATAAAGGACTGATGTTTCTATCCCAAAAGAGGCCTCTGAACCGTCTGACTTCCTGGACTTTTCAACTCTCTTTCATTTATACATAAACTCATATATAGTGTCTGTTTTTTCATTTGAGAAGATTTCTTTTTGTTTCAATTAGAATCTGCTTCTGAAGATCCGAGGAATCAATAGAGGGAAGAAAAGAAGGTTCCCGGGCTTGGCAAATCCACTTTCCTTGGATTCATCTTTGGTCTTTTCTCTCGTACCATTTCTGTATGGGTGAACTCGAGGCTGAGAAAGGCAAGGACCAGTGCTGAGACTGGAAGAACAAGCCTTATAGCTCGATTTGGATTCAGAAAGAAAGGAATGGAGATCAATTCAATACGAAGGTCGTAGCAAACATCACTCTCTTAGTACTTTAGTGGATCGTTCCCGGCGCACCTAGTAGTCTCTCGGCTCCTCTCAACGTGCCTTAGTTGACCTATTTGGAAGAGAAAGGTCCTCATCTTTAGCGAAGGAGGAGAGCAAGCCCAGGATAAGGTAGGTTTTTATGCTGGAGTTTTCTGGGTGGGGGAGAAGCAAGCCGAACCTCTAACCCGTCCCAAATTCTCGGCGTCGAGAGAAGCAGTAAGTAATTCAGTGAGTGCGGCGCTTTTAGAATCAGGGCTTGGCTTGGAAGACCAAAATGAAATAGGAACAACCGCGCTGGTTGTAATAGATCGACTTGAATGCTGGAGCAAGAGCATTCGACGTGACATTTCGACGAAAAAACGACCATGATACTTTCTGTTTTGTCGAGCTTTGCTTTGGTCTCTGGTTTGATGGTTGTACGTGCTAAAAATCCGGTACATTCCGTTTTGTTTTTCATCCTAGTCTTTTGCAACACTTCTGGTTTACTGATTTGGTTAGGTCTCGACTTCTTCGCTATGATCTTCCCAGTAGTTTATATAGGAGCTATTGCCGTTTTATTCCTCTTCGTGGTTATGATGTTCAATATTCAAATAGCGGAGATTCACGAAGAAGTCTTGCGCTATTTACCAGTCAGTGGTATTATTGGACTGATCTTTTGGTGGGAAATGTTCTTCATTTTAGATAATGAAAGCATTCCATTACTACCAACCCACCGAAATACGACCTCTCTTAGATATATGGTTTATGCCGAAAAGGTACAAAGTTGGACTAATTTGGAAACATTGGGCAATTTACTTTATACCTACTATTTCGTCTGGTTTTTGGTTCCTAGTCTGATTTTATTAGTAGCTATGATTGGGGCTATAGTACTGACTATGCATAGGACTACAAAGGTGAAAAGACAGGATGTATTCCGACGAAATGCCTTGGATTCTAGGAGGACTATAATGAAGGAGGACGACCATACAAGATCGTATGATAGGCAGACGTCTACCTTCTCCCAGGTGTGATAACAGGGTTCGATTCCCTGACGATCTAGCCGGCGCTTCGTTGTAGCATCAATCAGTTTGAACATAGAATGCCCGCCCTTCGCCTACCGTGTGCATGGTCTCAATTTCGACTCAAAAGTACTCGAGTACGTAGGAAAGAAGAAAATCTAGATTGTATTTTCTGACCCGGACCCACCCCTTCTTCACATTAATCAAAAACGACTACTGTGTTGTGCTGGGGCCCGGCTTCTTCCATATGACGTACGCTGATTCTTCATATCATATAATCATCATTATTTTTGAATATGAAAATCGAGAAATTCCCCGTCTAAGCCGAGGGAAAGAACCATAGTAAGAGTATTATGGGACTGAAAGAAGCAAGCAAAACTCGATCAAAAGTGGACGCGAAGATTGGATTTATGATCAAGAACAAGCGGGCAAGATAGTCCAGTCCCTCCCTGGTATAATTCAATAAGTTCACGAGCGATTGGACCGAAGATAAAGAAGACTAATGGCTGGCCCTCTCTCTTACCCCTTTGACTCGGAATCACACTATTTCCTAGAGCATCTCCAACTCCCCTCGAGCTCACCCAACCTTCGCCTCGAAAATATGATGAATGTATCGCTGAACCGGGCGTTGCACTTTCATTAGTTAGCCCGACCTAAGGTTACCGGACACGTAGGGCACTGGCCTTGGTTTGCCCACCAACTTCTACTAGAACTGGGAAATCAAAAACCACCTTTTCCGGAGCAGGAACCAGAACGAGCGCAACAACTGGCCCCTTTCATTGGTTCTACGGTTGCTAGCACTGAGAATAGATTCAATCGTCGAATTCACCTCCTCACTAGAATCGTACCAACCGGAGGGCGTGACTTAAAGAACGGGATAGAGAGGACTTCTTCGCATCGGTGAAATGAATCTCTGTGGACTGGACGTGAAATAGAGAAGGAAAGGTAGTTGCTCTATACTATCTAAGTCGTACCCTGGTGGGCGCAGAGTTCAATTACTCAAACATAGAAAAGATATACCTGGCATTGGTGTTTTCAGTACAAAAGCTCAGACACTATCTCCTGGAACATCCCGTTCGGCTCATATCGAAAGCAGATCAGCTCAAGTATTTGCTCTCGAGCCTTTCTTAAAGGAGAAGTACCAAGAGGTTATGGATTATCAAAATAGTCCATGATCCCAGCCGGCCAGGGTAGGCTTTGGCTTTCTCTCTCAAAAGTACTCAGGTATGTGTTTGCCCCTTCTCTTTTCTCTTTCCCGCTCTTCTGGGGATCAAGGTTCAAATCCTGTTTGTGACTCTACTAAACCAATATTTCCACCTAGATATTATCTTCTAGGTTTGAGTGTACCGATGAACTAAAAGGTTCCCCCGCTTAAACACGCTCGGAAATAGCAGCATAAAGAAAAGATACACACCTCACCTTGCTCTCTCTCTTGAAGAAGTGACCCCTACAAATGAGCTCTACTCTATTAGCAGACTTTTCGTGGCTTTCATAGAGGGACTGAAGATCCCTTATTTCTGGAGCTTTCTCAACCAGATTCTATCGTTGGGCTCTCACTTAGCTAGTTGAGTTGTGGCAGAGGTCATATACATATTCTCTCCCTAAGATCAAATGCGCAAACTTCCTTTTCAATGTCTCTTGCTAACGCTTATTCCGCAGTCTCCTTTCCAATCCCCTTTCTACAGATGTTACCGGCGGTTGTAGACGCTTCCGCAGCAATCGTAGATCTCAGCTTTGAAGTCCCCGGTTCCGGATGTCCTATTCTTTGAGTTAGGTATCCCCGCTGCGCGCCCCTCCCCTGTCGACCCTCTTGCTTTAGAATTCCTATCCGCTGTAAGTCGTTTGGTAACATCTTGCCTTCTTCTTTCTTTGCTTTTCTCTCCCACTGGATCAGGATCAGTATGGGGATCAATCTTGGTTGTCGCACCTCTTCTATCTTCTGAATCTATTGTACGATCACCTCTTGTTAATCTATTGGACCATCAATCCGCTTTGTCTCTCACCTCTTCTATCCTGTTTGTCTATTGCCCCATGGCTGAATCTATCCTTTTCCTTTCCTTTATTTCATTCTCTCTTGATTTAGTAATGGAAGGAGGAGGCAGGTGGAACGAAGTTAGGTTGTCACTAGTCAAAACCATTTCCTAGCCGCCGGATCTGACAATGACAAGTCCGGGTGCGATGCCTGGGTAGATTAGTTCTCCATCTTTGTATAAGCAATTCTCGGATAAAGGTCTAACTTCACTATGGGATGGGACCTTTCGAACGACCACCTCTGAGACTGATGCCTTCAACCAATCTTCCTTCTTGCCTTTCGAAATGCGGGCTCTGCCCATCTCTCGTTCCACTCTGATCCCACTCTGTTTTTCTTTTTTTGATTCTTTATTGGTCTCATACTACTATACTATACTCGGTCATGATTGCATTCATTGCATTGGGAGCCGGTTACTTAGGACAGGACTCTCTCATCTCCCGATTCTTCCTTCTTGACTGACTCATAGCTCAAAAGGGAAAGGAAAGGGAGACCACTTCAGAGCTTGTTGAAAGTCGCTACCAACTCCCAATTTGGTGTCTGACCTAGCCTCGTACAAAGCAAGTCTACCAATGTTGACTAGCTAAAATGAGATATTTCCACAGGTATCCGATAGGCTCAGTTGTTGGTGCAGATGCCTTCCCTGCCACTGATTAGTGAGATGCCACCCCCGGTGAAATGCAGACATAGGAGCCTTGCAATTGTGAATTCCAGACCCACTGGACACCACCAACTCCGAGGCAGCAGCGCGCTTTGAAGGTCCACCTGACCACAGAGTCTCAGTTCCGGGGGGCAAAGAGAGATTTCTAAAGAGGAGAATAGAATCAAAGACTTTATCAAGGCGGCGTCAAGAATAGAGAGAGACTATACAATAAAGCTCGAAAGACTGGAAAAGAAAGAGCAGAGTTCTGAGGTCGAGATTTCCCCGCTGCGCGCCCCTGATCAATAGTCAAATCGCCCATCCGAAAGGGAGGTAAGCTTACTCACATAAAGCGAAGGATTTGCTTCTTCTTATTCTTCCGGCTGACAATAGGGTGAGGTCCTAGAGAAATGGGGTCCTCCCTTAAGAGCTTATTTATAGGGCAAGCCCATCACATCAAACCTAAGAAGAAGAAAACCTTGACAACTTCTGGCCTCCTTTCCATGATTGGTCGAAAAGAAGAAGGTCGAAAAGCGCATAACGAAATTTCGGAAAAGAATCCGATACTCGGATGCTGACTCTCCAGTTTTTTGCCTTCAGTAGATGAGAAAGCGGACCCTAAATCAAGTCACGTATCCACCCCAAGAGCATCCAATCTGTGCTTGAGGGAAATTCATTACACTCAAACTCCTCATAAATAGTGGTCGATATCACCAGTCTCCGTCTCTCTTCGGCCCGAGGAGAAGAGAAAGCCCAGAAGACCAGAACGATGGGGCGGGACAATAGGAGGTTTTTTTGGCTAGGTGATTCAAAGAATAAGGTAAGTCAGAGCCCCGATCAATTCCTCCAAATTCATCTTACGAAGTGGGCCTTTTCACATAAGAGACAATCCAGGATGACTTGGCCAATCCGCTTGAGTAGGTAAGCAGGCATAGGCATACCATTGATTTTGGCTAAAAGGATCTGACATTACTGGATTCTGGGGACGGGACATGGATCCAAAAGGTTGAAGAAGGATTGGTGGGGCGCGCAGCGGGGAGTCAGGATCAGTGAAGAAATTCCATGTGCTTTTCCCTTATTATAGAAGTCAAAAGAAATGGTAAAAGGTGACCGAGTTGAGATCCTTCCTGAGATTGGTGAATGACTGTCGGAAGTTCATTTCCCAAAACTCGAGGAGGGCTGCATGCATCACTAAAAGACTTGCTGAAGAAATACCGGAACTGGTCAGAAGAGTGACCTTTTTGGCTTCAAATCCTTTGTGGAACCGGTACTGACCTGGATCACTCACTTCCCTGTTAAGTACATCAAGCCAACTATGCAATAGGAGGAGTTTTGATGCAAGAGGGCCACCCGGTGGCTTATTCAAGAGAGTGGGAAGCTAAATGATAGGAGGAGGTCTATGGTTAACGAAAAGGAGATTATAGTGGTCATTCCTTGTCTCCGGGTGTAAACAGTAGTTCTTGCTCGAGTAGCTATAGTTGACGTCATCCCATTCAGTTAGTTGACTCCTTGCTGCCAGACAAGAGCATACCTTGCGAGTCAAATGAGTCGCCTAATGAAGCAATGAAGAGAGGAGTCCGGGATTGGTAGAGAAAGAAAGCTCTTTATTTTGGAAAGATTCCCAACAAAGGGAGAGGGAAGAACTATTGAGAGCTCTCTGTAGGCAAGGGGCAAAGAAACTTTCTTGACCGCAAGAAAGAAAAGAGAAGTAAGGTTTGATTGGCTAAGGGGCAGAGAAAAGGAAAATGAGAATATTACTCAACGAATCTTTTCCCAAGCCTTCTACAACTCATGAGATCCTTATCGGATTGATGCCGCATGCTTTATAATATATTCCTTAAAGGCGCCGCGACGAGAGTTTGTTTCTTTCTCGAATTGAATAGCGTAGTAAAGTACCCAAGTCAGTATATTGACCGGGGGAGCCCGTTGAAGTGTTCTTTTTTGAATATGACCTCTGGAGAAAGGTAATTACATTAGGATATGGAAGAAATTCTCGTACGACTTGATCTTATTTGATCGAAAAAGGGGCAACCCCTTAGTTGATATGTCCTCCTTGATGAAGTCTCAATCTGAATGTCATCATTTTCTTTCTCGTTCAATCCAATTGGCCCAAGCTTTCCAGGCTGCCCATTAGCTCTCGGGGCTGTCCAGTCTCCTATGTCTGGCGGATGTCCGGTCTACTATTCCGTCTGTCAAGCTTTCCATTCTTCCAAGTGATGAAGCGAGGGTCCCCGCTACGCGCCCCTGGTGTAGAACCATTCGCCCGGCTTTCGTAGGATTGGTTTGATTGAAATAAACGATGTTTCCGCATCGGTTGAGTCGGCCATGATGGGGAATGAGCTTCCTTTTGCAGAGATCCAAATCCCTGCTAGCGGCCATGTGCTTCAGGCAGTAGGTTGAGGGGCGCGCAGCGGGGGTAGCTTGCATTCTTTCGGTTTACCTTGTTTCTAACGTTTCAACAAGAAATATAAAATAATATGATGATGAAGATTGGCACACTTCAAATGAGTAGAAAAATGGATCCTCATAGTGACTCTTTCTCTTGAATCATTCAACCTTCCCCAATTATGAGTTTGACTCTCAATTTCAGTACTGTAGAATGTTCACTTTTGGAGTGTTCCAATATTGAATATATCTTTCATTTTTATATGTCTAGTGAGACTGAGAAAGATATTGCAACTCGCGAGCAATTAGCTGATATTAAGCATAAAAGAATCTCCGGTTCTGACGTTCTAGCTCCGCTACAAGTGAAGCAAGTGAAGTGCGCGAAAAAACAGGTCTCAGTTTTTATTGAATACGCTATCAGAATATCCCGATATCATGATTGGGGTTGACAAAGAGCGAGAAAATCTCACAGTTGTTTTGCCAGATCAAAAGGATGTATTGGTGATACTGGGATTATCCCTAATGTGACTTCGTCTTACTCATTGTGGGGAGGGTAGTGAAACATTTCAATCTCGGGTGAATATCTTTGATAACAGTATTCAACAAATTGTCAAGGTGTAGAAGCTTGACAGGCTTGACTTATTGCCATCAATCAAGATGATTCCAATCAGTCTTCTTTTAGAGAAGGTTCAGCCTATTGTTGGAAATGGTTCGGTTTATAAACACTCATTTCATCTTATCTTGAGCTCCCTTCCCTGTCATTGATAGTGCGGGAAATCATAGGAGCTATGGTGGTACAATGCCACCAGTGGGTGAAATGACTAGAGCGCAGCTTCGATATATTCTTAAAGGATGTCTTCGATCGAGAGTTTACAAAAAGATTTCCTGGGGTCGAATTTGATAGATTAATCGATTCTTTATTCTCCGATAGGAAGACTTAATGATGAAGTGAAGTTCTCTTCGACGAGAATGCTGGATACGAACTCTTGAGAGATCTCGGTCTGGATGGTAGGATTGTTTTTATTGTACCTAGTGGTGAGATAGCCTATGCGTGTATACATGATACTACACAGGCGGTCTATTTAGACGATGATGGTCAGGTATTAATATGAAATCGACTTGAGGGGCGCACAGCGGGGTTCAATCTTTCATTCTTCCGCTTAGAATTGTCTGCTGGGATGAAGTCTTTGATAGAACTAGGGATTTCACATCTTACCATAGCCATAGCATGTCTCTTGTCCTATCCTTATCTGACTTTCTTTTTGAGAATAGCCTATCCCAGCATCTATCTCTGGTCTTGGCTCTCTCTCTCTTTGATCTGAGCTCTCTCCGGTATCACTTTACTATACTACCTGCATTGGTGTCTTGGTCTTTGGAAAGTCCGGTTCAGTTGGATTGGGTGAGTCAACCAACGTCTTCTTCCCTGGAACTATGTAATTCCTAAGGAATGCTTGCGGACTAGCTAGAGTAGTCCACACGAAGGTGACGTGCTAATGGTTGCTAAGTATCTTGCTTTCTCGTGGGACTCTTTATTTGGCTTTGGTGAAAACCTGCGCGGTGATGGAAGGAAGGTCAGAGGTTCTATATATTGACACCCGTTCCGCTATAGAGGTAAAATAATACACATTATCTGAAGTTTCTCGAGGAGTTGGTGATGATTCATTTCTCGGCGCAGTGCAGTAGTGAAGGGGCGCACCTCAAAGAAATCTAGAGAAAGTAGCCCCCTTGATCCCCACCATAGAAGCTTCCACATGAAGCCAAAACGAACCAATTCAGGGTCCGCCTTGGTAACCCTCCAATGTAGTGAAGCATGAGGAATTGCGTATATGCTCTCATTTGGTTTTTCCTTTCTTTTTCATCAATCTTTTCGACAAAGACAGAATATCGAAATTCACACCACAAAGTATGTTTCCTTTGCTTTTTATCTTCTCCCTCTACGTAGTTTCTTTCATCTTGAGAGTCGGCTTCCTTAAGGGAGTTCTTCTTCAGTAGCTCAGTGGTAGAGCGGTCGGCTGTTAACTGACTGGTCGTGGGTTCAAATCCTACCTGGGGAGAATTTCGAGTTCTCGCTTTCACATCGCTACTTATTTGATTTTCGCATGGAAATTGAAGCGGCAGATGAACTGCTACGATCAGATTGACTTCCACTTCTCAGAATGATGGATCAGAGCGAGAACGAGCAAACCGGAACTACGAGATAACCCCAACCCCAAGGACGCCCTAGAATGAGAATGAGCAAACCGTTGAGATGAAGACCCAAAAAGAAGGACTCCCTGAGAATCAGATTATGAGAATGGGAAGGAACGTATTGGGCTGAGATCCGGGCAGGAACAACCAGAACAAAATCTCTTTGATAGCCTCTCCTTTCCCAGCCTTGTTTTTCTCTTTGGATCTTCCTGACGAGTATGCCTTCTTCACTTTGATATCGTAACAAGGGGCCGGAACCTTGTGGTGGTCTTTCGACTGACGAGATGGCTTGACATTGATGGTGGAGAGACATCCATATTGGCTCTAAACGGCATAATGAGCCTCATCTTTTGACCAAGGCGGCATGTTCGACGTTTTGAACTGAACTAAGCTCGCTTTCTTAAGGCTAGAGCTCTGATTTCGTAAATCAAGATGTTCTTTCCTTGTCTTTTGTTTTCAGTGACTTGATTGCTGAGTCCTCGCTCTTTTCTTGTTCATGGAATTCGTGACAGCGCTTTTCATTCTCTAGGCGTGATCTCTTCTTTTTCTCTTCTCAATCCTTGGCATAGTTCGATTGTCCTGCTGATTCTGATCGATGCAGTCTTGAAATGGAAGGAAATGAGTCTGATTGATAGCGATCAAAAGTACCAGGGTCGTGGGAAGAAGGCATCAGTAGAAGTGACTCCACTTTTGTCTCTCTCTCTTTCTGTCTCTACATAAACTCATATATACATGACCTCTTCTTTCCTCTATCCGTCTCATCTCTTTGACCCAGCTGTCCCGATGATAGAAGTCATCGATCTAGGCCTTCAAGATATAAGTCATTTACTGGTTGTGGTGTACAAGCAACCCATAAGTGCCTTATAGAGATCAATCCGCCGTTGACGCTCACAGCTCCCCGGAACGCGCCTCCACGCTAGGCTCAGGAAGAAGGTAGGAAAATCCAAGAGCTTCTGCTACAGATGACTCAGAATGTTCAATACAGATGAGGGGCGCGCAGCGGGGACTCAGATTCTGGAACGAGGAAGCTCGCTAGTTAGGAGCGGATAACTGATGAAAGCAGCTAAGTAGGAAGCCCACCCCAAGATGGATTTCCTCAATAAAAGAGAGAATCATCGGTACACAGGTTGAGAATGCTATAGATGGAGGTATGAGAGAGCAGGAAAGTCTCAATAGGATCCTCCTTTGCCAGTATCGGATAGAATGAGTCATAGTGAATGGTTGGTAATGAACGAGCCAGCCTATATACGCATCGTACTTCACATTCAGCTTCAGAGAAGTCTATGCATGTCGAGCAGAGATAAGGTGCAAGATATGATATCGATAACAGACTAAGACTAGCACAGTTTGAGAACATAACCGAACAACTTATATTCCAAGAAAAGCGTTCTCTCCCGGATGTGGCTTCAATTCATAATCAATAATCTCCCCTGTCAGAACAACAGTGAATATGTTGAAGAGAACTCCGTTGCTTGGGTTCAATAGCTTATTCAGGAAAGAGAAAGACAGGAGAGGTACCGAAGTCAACGCGAAACCAAGGAAGGGGAGGTACCCAAGTCAAGCAATAACAACGGCCAGCTACTGCCAAGTTGGCGACAGTAACTAGTGCTCAGGTGGATCAGTACAGAAGTAGAACGAGACATCCACTTCGTGTGTAGGGGTGAAATCCTTCTTAGGCTTCCCCCAGAACAGCAGAAGTTGTTTGATCTGTAACGAGCGCCTACCCAACAAAGAAGGAGACCACTTCCTTTATGAGGCAGGCTTGCCAGTCATTTCATTTGTCTTCTCCCCAACGAAAGAGGTAGATCTGCAGAGGTCTTTTCTTGTCTATGCTTGCTGCTGTCGGTGGTTGTCTCGAACTTTTGGACAATCTTCCTTCCGAGGACCCATCTTCCTTTTGCTCTGCTTAAACGAGTAACCTTCAGCAAGCCAGCCTCCAGAGAAGTGAAAGTATACCACAAAAACTACAGCACTCCAGGTCCCTAGTCGAGATGAGAAGGAGCTTGCGGAACTGCTACGAGATAGAGATGAGTGAGTTGCCCGCGTGCTACTCCCAGGCTTCCTTCACTTACTGACCTTTCGCGTCTCTATCCTTCGCAGTAGTAGAAGGTCTAGCAACCAGAATCCTCTCGGACACTCCTCTAGCGCACACCTTAACTGATCATCAAATAATGGATCAAGTAACAACAGATTACTATAGATTGATCCATTTGAATGGCATCCGTATGATGGAAGCGGTTGACAAAGATATGGGTATGTCAAAGGATCTGTTGGCCCGGACTCCCACTGAAGTTCCTTGTGTAAGGAGGACGGTTCCGGGTGGGTCTGGACTGGGGCCAGAAGAGCGGGGCCCGATCATAGAAGAAGCTCCTATACAAAAAGGGCCTGTTGTCAGTCACGGTCCCGAGACGGCGAACCAATTTGGAAACTACGATGCCCGGGTAGACTGGGGCACTTAGGACCGTGAAGACGACGATGCGCTACCTCCAACTCTTGTCCATGCCTCGGCAGCGGGAAGCGAAACGGGCTAGGGCTGAGCTTGAGCTCTTTCTTATTAATGCCTGCCTATTTCCTTCCATACAGGTTGAGTTTTGAGTTGTGTGTTTTCAGTTTGAGTCTTTCCATTTCCCAGCGCTAGTTGTTTTGTCTATTCCACCATTTTCCGTATTCCATTTCTCTCATTTTGGGATTATGTTAAGTGAGACTCCTATTGACTGACATATGTTTTCTCATGTGATCTCAATTTAGTGGGGTGGCGCTTTGATGGCATACTTTCAATAGGGGATAACTTGATCATGGGTCTTTTTTGGGTAAGGCCCTTAGCCCTTTGGTAAGAGTGAATGATCAGAATAGATATCTGTATTCACTTCGTCAGAATAGCCCTTGACCGATCACCTTGGCTCTTCTTCCTACCCGTTATACGACTTGAAGTTGAAGGACATTGAAGGCCTAGTTTTGTCTTCTCTTTCCAACCCTTTTTTGATTCAAATCACAGCAAGTAGCTTATCTACGAGCACAAAGCCTGTCTCTACTCACTAGTAAGCCAGTCTCTAGTCTACTAGCAAGGGTAGAGTTCGATCTGCCGCAACGAGTCTACTCTGCTTTCAAGGGAGAGAGGGGGAAAGGGAGAAAGAGGACTTTGGATCTGATCGATCGAATGGGATGGAATAGGTGGGAGGGAGAGGCTTTGGATCTGATCGTCTGAATCAATCGCTGGGGATTGTTTCTTCTCCACTTGAGAAAGACAGAGGGGCGCGCAGCGGGGGTCTAGGAATTGATTGAGAAGTAGGGGGTGCCACAGCAGATCTTCTGTCCGAACCCATCTGTTTACGACCAGTGGCACTTCCTCAATTCTTCTGAAAACGGCAGCCACGGCAGCCCATTTGGTCTTAGGCAGGCACAAACAATTATCCCGCAACGAAAGAAACTCCCTGGCTTCCTCCCTGCCCCTATTTCTTTCTAATCAGACTCTTTCTCCGACACGAAAGCAAGCGTGTTCAGAGGTCATACCACCGCGCCGATACATTAAGAAGAAACGTGGATATCAGATCCTATCTTCAAAGACTTATTTGGAATGGGACATCAAAGCCAATGCATAATTGTTGGAGAAGATTGATTAACCCTTGATTTCATTGAAGTGGTAATTAGGGCAGACTGAGGGCGTAGCGTAGTGCATTGAACCACCTGAAATGAAAGAAATAGCTTACTTGACAGTTTCAAGGCCAGGTTGGTTTTCTTTTCTCTTTTCGCTTCCCTTTCCGTATAGCCTAGCCGTATATACTAGCCACGCCCGCTTCCTTAACATCAGTAACCTCCTTAATCCACTGTACTAATAGCCTTAATAATACCTTACTAATACACTCATCAACATTACTGCCTTCTCTTTTCATATTCCATGTCTTTTTATCCACAAATAGAGTTCTGATCTTTTTCTCAAGAGCATTAAGAGTTCTTACCCAAAGCCATCATTTGGTATCACAACTACCCATTGAAACTCATAGAAAAAAACACACCATCTAATACTTATCCAAGCTATGTAGTTTCCGACTTATCAAATGGGTCATGTCGTAGGGTGTTAAGTACGAATTGCAATTGGGCCGACCAGCTTCTTAATCGACTATCCATGAGAAGAGAGACATCTTTGGTCTGCACATTATACGTCTCTCTCTGGGGATTCGTTTTTTCACCATTCCCAACTCCACAATATAGCTGTGTTGCCTCCTAACAGGTCCCCCACTCAGACCATGCATCCCCGTAGTCATACCAAGAAGCTTCAGCCTAAGGGTCTCACTGATTACACTGCTCTAACCACAACAACTAAACTGTATCAATTTCTCCATTTTGGTGGATAATGTACTTCCTATTTCAAAGGAGAATATTTCTTGATCTTTCCCATGGGGCTAACAAGGGTTATATGGTTATATGTATGCGTGACACATCAGTGAATTTGAGGCAAAGATGAGCAGAATGCTAAGACCTCTTGGTGTGGCATCGAGTATTTTAGTTAAGAGTCGCCAAGAGTTCTGCGAATCCCAGGATAGTTTTCAAGTAGTCAAGCAAGAAAGACAGTCCCAAAGTCGTCGGGTAAGGGCGCAGGTCGTATGAGACCGCCAGACGAACAGTCTTATTCATAAGTAGAAAGAGTCCCCGTGCTAAATGAAGAGAGGTAAATCAGAAAAGGAGAACTCTTCTTTCCATCTTGAAGAGTGAAGTAGAGAAGAATGAAATCTTAGTTCTCGAAAGCGAGTGAGCAAAGTACGAGTCAAAGCCTTAAGTGGAAAGCGGAGAATGCCTTCGAAAAGCGCTTCTTTTTACCGAACCGAATTCATTCACTAAGCGGATCATATACCATGCATGATATGTGATAGAAGTAATTATTTCAGTCTATTCACCGGGACACCATGACACTCGTTCATGAAGGAAATTGTGGTCGTTGATCACTCTATAGAAAGAGTCCCCGCTGCGCGCCCCTATGCTTTTTTCTTTACATAAATTGGTCTTCCACATCAGATTCAGCCCCGTCATACCGGATTACCTATCTTCGTCAATAATATCTCTTCTAGCTCGATTTTGATGAGATGGTACGAAAGAGGAGTTTGAGCTCACGTTCCGAGTTGGCTAGGCTCTTCCCATAATGACTTCCGAGCTGGGTCAAAAAGTGGAGTTGAGTGAGCACCGCCGGAAGTAGAAGTGAAAGAAAACCTTTGTTTGATGGTCCACTGGCAGTATAATCATTCCTTCCTTGTTAGTGACCGCTCCCCCCATGCCAGGTGGGAAGCAAGTGTTCAAACCAGGACCCAGGGGATGAATCAAATTGGTCTTCAAAGTGGGCTTCTCTATCTCGTGCTGATGCCCCCCTTACCAATCTGCTTTCAGACTCTGCACAGTCGGTAGAAATCTCATAGATAGAGATCTGGGTTTTGGTACTTGGTCGGCGCTTTAGCCGATGGGACTTGCTATTGATTGACTTCAAACTCTTGTCTTTAGGTATGACTGAAAGTTCAAGAACGCAGGTCAGTGGTATGGCTGACTTTGACAGAAGTGGGTCAGTCAGTAGCCAACTTGGATCCGACAAGCTCAAGGAAAGACAGCTATTTCTGGAATTCTCACCTGCTGCTTTCGTTTCTGCAGCTCATAGGTTCGAATCTTTCAATAAAGAATCAAGAGAAGAAAGTCAAGAAAGTCTAGCTAGCTCTAGCGACACAGACAGGGAATAAGGCCGCCAGTCAGTATATCTATAAAGACAATTGGTTTATTGAAAAGGGTTTCTCCCTATAGAAAAGGGCCGCGCGCGCAGATCAGAATACCCTTTTTTCTAGGCATAGAAAGATAATTAGCTAAATAAACTATAGAAAAAGCCCCAGAGAAAGCCTCAACTCGTGGGCTGGATCTACTGTAATCAACGGCTCTATACTTTACTGCAGCTTCAGGTAATTAACTGACTGGCTCGAAAGGGGGTTCGACCTTTCTTCCTTTACCGGGTTGAGGAATCTGAATTCTTATTATCTTCCCAGGGAAATGTTGGACTCTGGAAGTAACTCCCTTTGACTTTAGGTTCTAATTGGTTGGCATACCAAGGTCTAAGGCTGGGTAGAGGTTTCGGGTTTTGTAATCCTTCCCGGAAGTTGGCATGGGGACGGTCTTTTTGGACTTATGTACTCCCAGTTGTACACTTTGAAGCATTGAAGTTCGTCCGCTTTCAGCTCTAAGTTCTTCTCTTTTGGTTCCTGGCGCCCGGCGCTCTTGAGGTCTTTTTACTCCGGGCCTAGGTAGGCCAGCCCTCCGGTTATGACATGAATTAAGCGTCGGCCAGGTGTCGCGTTGGCACGAGTGTCGCGTTGAGTGAAATCGGCTTGAATTGGATTGCAGGTAGTGGCGCTTGTAAGTGGAGATCTTCTGTTTGGTAGGTGGTTGAGATTTACTTACTTGTTCTGCCTTCTTAATGAATTGATGTTGAGAAGGTGGAATGAGGTCTTCGATGAGCAGCTTTCGTAGCGTGAAGCATTCTTCGCTATCATGTCCATTACCTTTGTGATATAGGCAATATTGACCCCTGTCGATTCCTTTGCGCCGGCGCAGATGAGGATTGGTCTTTGATAACTCTCAGGATTGATTTCTAAGGTACATTCATAGGGGTTTGGATGGTTCGAAGCCTCGTTCTCGGTAGGGTCTCTGTCTACTTGGGTCTATGGACGGTTCTTTGCCCGGATGCTTGTTTTGTAGTTTGGTGGGATCTACCTTTATTGTTCGTATTCAACCGTTCACCTGCTGGTGTGTGAGGACGTCGAGAGTAGCTCCGCTTCAGCGTACGCCGTGGCTTTGTGCATCATATCGTAGATCGTTTCGGGTGGTTTGAGGTATAGTTTTCTCTGCAGATCTCAGGGAAGGACTACGGTGTTTAGTGTACCACGGACTTTGAATCTGTAGATACCACCTCGCGTCTGCGGCGCTTTGAATCCAAAATGCGATCTTTCCTCATGAATTAGAAATTCATTTTTCTACTGGTCGACCGACGCCCCTGCATCGGCGCTTTGTGCTTTTTGGACTAGCCGCATGGTCTGCGATCACATTTGCCTGATTTTCAATCAATCAAATAGTTATGGATTGAACAGGGGTCAAGAAACTGAAACTCAAAAGCAAACAAAGGATTAGCAATGGCTGGAATATAACTCCCAGAGAGAAGGGAAGCCAAAATACTGGCTGAAGATTGGCTGGAGGGGAAGACCTTCACACTCGACCCCCGCTCTAGGGGCGCGCAGCGGGGAATGGAATTGCGACGAAGGCTCTATGAAATATGATTTTCCGACACCGCGCTAGTCCAGAATGAGGTCGACACGTGCCGTAGTGCCCCCTTTATACCTTTAGCGGAGAAGAGGAGAGAAGAGTTCCGCGGATCAATCGTTCGGAAGAAAGAAGCGCTGGCTCTTGTCCCGTACTTTGTCAGCTTTTCCGTGCTCCGATCACTCAGATGAGATGGCTACCTACTTTTCGTTGGAAATTGGTCAATGAGAAGGAAGTGCTAGGTCCATGGAGGGATACCGCTGAACATCCGCTGCTAAGCTCGTTATGCGCCTTCTCAACTAGCGATTTCTCCGGAGATATATGACATAGGTGCAGTTACGCCTTGTCTTTAGGATCCCCCTACTCCGTTGGTCCTGCCACCAGCTATTTGATTTCAGTCTCCAGCTAGTACCTCTATACCCTACTAATCCAGTGGATCACATAGCCTTCTTCCGATCCATCCTTATGGCCCCAGGGATATCTGTGGAAGGCCTTAGATCACGTACTCGCCGCGCTTCTCACGGCCCAGGGCGTAGGTCCACGGGATCAACTACTTCAAGAAGAAAGGCTAGATGAGTGTTCAGGGGCTTTCATGAAGCACGTAGCCTATTGGTATAGGTGTGGGCTCTTTCTCTCTGCGCCCCTCAAACGGGTATAGGTCAATTCCTTCTTTCCGGTATCTGATATTAGATCGAGCTTTCTGAGTGAATAGAGTCTCCAATCTGAATTTGGAGCGGAGTCAATTAGAATGGTATATTTCCAATGATTCTGGAAATTAGACAAAATGGCCATAAAAAGGGCTTTCTTCCGAGACCGATTGTTAGGAGTTGCGGTGTTTGTGTGTCTTCGATAGGCTACTATCATACCGGCATCTTTTGAGTTCAGCTTCTGCAACACACGAAAGTAAGCTCGTTGGTGGTGTCAGTTTGGATGTTGTACTTTTTTGGTGGTTTTACCTCGGTGTGAGGGGGACTTGCTTGAGAGAACTGCCCATCCCATTAGAGCAAAGCTAAGTCAAAGCCTCGTCTTGATAGAAGAACTTCCGCACGATTCTCAGGTTATATAATCTAGCCTTCTGTCAACGCCTTCCATCTGTCTTAGCCGAAGCGAAGTATGCCCTAACGTTTCCAGAACTAGAGCTTTCAACACCTATTCGTAGATGGGCCGAGGAAAGAACTCCTCTTCTATGATGATCGATATGGACGAGCTGATGAGTGTTGTTATCGCTAAAGTGTACTGGTTTGTTGCTAGCACTTTCTCCTTTCCTTCCTCTGAGAAAGAAGTACCGAAGCGAGAGTGAATCTTGAATTTCCTCGTTCCGCTCACTCAATAAGAAAGAATCTTTCCAGTAGATGAGCTAGGAAAGCCAATCCAATAGGTAGGTAGCTTTCGAGGGACCCTGCCTTGCACTCGGAATGGCAAGCGTGGAGTCTGCCAAATACACGAGAGTCCGGCCATGGGAGGATGGGAGGCTCTCATATTATAATAAAGCCGGAGGAGATGCGAATCTTGAGACGAAGTAGGTTGCAGCAGGGGGGGTCGTATATCAGGATCGCCTTTTTCGGGTTTTTCCATTAAGTCCCATCTATTTATTCCCAGGAACGAGAGAATCCCTTCTTCGCTTTTGAAGATCACCAGTCACCACAAGCAATGAAGAAAAGAGGGCGCCGGTGCTCCATATCCTAGTAATGGCAGTCAGTTAGCTCTATACGGATGTCAGGGGCAAGGTGGTAATAAAAAGAAAGAGAACTTTCCTTTTGTTCAATCAGTAAGGCTTTATTAGGCTTTGTCTCTAAGCACTGGCTTCGGGTCCTTCTATCTAGCCCTTCAAGCCCCATTCTTTCCTCTGTGCCCTCGCTTATGGTTCAGTAGACTTGATCGAGAAAGAAGTGAATTTCTTAGACGATCATTTCCCCGCTGTGCGCCCCTCTGAGTTCCTTGATCGTCCCGGGTTTGGGCCATATTGTAGCGACTCATACGACTAGGATTTGGCTTCTCTTAGCAAGCTACTTTTCATCTCATCGCCCTGCCTTCCTCATGAATGAGTTCAATATATCAGTCGAGTAAGGTGAGTAGGTCAGACTATTAGCCCTTGGAGTTGATCGCTCATCTAAGGAGGACAGGACACCTGGGAAAGTAGATCGAGCATTGCGACTGGAACTATTCTAAAGAACGCTTCGTCGTACGACTACTTCTATGCCATGGGAATCTGAGTGGGTACCTTCTCATAGATGTGACTAGGAGGGGATAGCAGCTCGGACCAAGAATCGGTTGCTGTACCGGACCGGTGACATCTTTCCTATCCTATCCCTCAGGTCGAGTACGCCTGGTGATTCAATAGCAGCCTTTAGTGCGGCTTCAGGGATATCGTCGACGTAAGCATCACCTAGTTCAGGGGCAGGTAAGCGAGAAAACCCGGACTTTTGTCTTTGGTCGGGACTAACGTAGTCGATCCCTGGGTTCGAAAATACATTGTGAGTTGTGCCAGCTAGCTTTGGAGTGGGATTTCCCAAGGCAGGGTATGAAGCCCCGCTGCGCGCCCCTCATTTCAAGCATCGCTTTCTCGAGAAAGTAGGATGATTTCCTATTATATGAACGACAGAATCTCTGCCAAGCCTTATCTATCTGGTGAAGAATTATGAATGAAGCGTGGGAATACCGATTCATCTTGAACTGAACCTACGGATTTGGTGAATACCACCGGGCGGTGATTCAAAGAAGTCAACTGGGGCGTGCTACCTTTGCTCGAGTTTGGGTAATTATGAAATCATCCACTGCTCTCGTCACCCTTGCCCGCTCTACGACTACCAATTAGATAGATCGGAATTCCTAACCTCAAAAGAAAAGAGCAAGCCCATTCATTTCTATCCGTGCTTCCCAAAACATCTAGCTACTCGGCTCTAGTACTTGGGAGGGGGCATCGGCTCTAGTACTTGCGAGGAGGGGCGCGCAGCGGGGACTCTTTCCTACCTTGCCCTAACTGCCTTGACATGAGAGTCCTTCCATAACGGGAGAACTCCAAACTCAATACCAAAAAGATCTCTTGATCTCGAAAAAAGCATGACTCACTGTAATTTCTGAGTGTCAGAGGTTTTTGTCATAGCTTCCTCAAGCTCAAGGTCTTTGACACAGTCTATTCTGAATGTTCATAAAGCTAAATAGCCCTTTTGCTGGGCTTGATCCTCTTCGTACTTCGTCCCTGTAACGACTTCTGGAATCAGACTTATACTCTGCTCTGGGTCGAAGTGAATGACTCTCCCGTATTACCCCCACTGGCTTCCAACTCTCTCCTAACCCTGGCAGCAGTATGTCGCATGGGAACTCTTTCTCTTATATATCGCCGATAGGCCGGCTCTTGAGCTTCAATATATTCCGCACGAAGATGAGATTGAATCCCTGACCGGCGGAGACCACCCAGAATCAAAGAGAGATTTGGAGAGAAAAGAATGATATATATGAGAAAAAGAAAGTCGAAAGATTTGCTTTTCTATAGTCTCAACCAGCAGGTTTCAGCAACGAAGGTAGGAAAGCCTGCGGTCGGAATGAAGATGTTCCAAAGAAGAAGAAGACGATCGGACATAAATGCCAGGTCCTTAGTGGCTGGCAGTCAAGCATCAAATTACTTTACTATCAAATCAATAGCAGATCGATTCTTTTGGAATAGAGGTAGAGCGGGTCGACGAACTCCGAGGATACCGGCGGGCAGGCTAGACGAGTTGTGTAAAAGAGACCGGGCTCTGAGGAAGAAAAGAAGATCACAAGGAAGGATGCACTTCTCTCCTAGTCTGGAACATGTCCGTCCAGCTGAGACAAGATCGGGTGCTTCTTAAGCTCACTCATGGCCGGGGACAGGTGCGGCAGTTACAACAAAGACATAGGTTGAGGTTCAAGGGCTCACTAGATTATGGATTGGTCGCCTCTCATTGGGTCAAGGGGTCGCTGCACTTCGTTCCGCTACTTTGGTGCTTTGGTCTCCTTCCTTCGTGTAGTCGCTACACTTTGTTTCGTTCCTTTGGTGCAAGGGTCGTTAGGGTCTTTAGCGAAAAACCTTCTCAGTGATTGAGGAGGATGATCATTTCTCGGAACAGAATAATGGTAGGATTGAAACCAAAGGAATCTAATTGCAATGAGGACGTCCCAAGGATTTTGGAAAGAAGAGAGAGTGAAAGTTCAGTTCATGTGCTTCTCGACAAGATGTGCATATGGCCTGAACATTCCGTAGCGTTGGCTATTCACTTTGATGCTAGCCCCCTTGATTCTGTGAAAGGAAAGCTGTGGGATGAGTTGGTTGTAGAAGCTAGTAGAGCCATACTTGGTTGCTAACAGGAGATTTTCATGCCTATGTGTCAATGGAGGAAGGATTTCTATGATGAAGAAGACTGGTTTGGTGAAGTTCATAATATGCAAGGAGGACTGGTCAAACCAAGCAAGGAGCTTTGATCTAATAAAATGTTCCGAGCCAACTCGTCAGTTGAACCAGCATCTTGAGTCAACGCTCTGCCTCTCAGTCCGGAACTAGTTTGATGAGTAGAGTCGCCTTCTTTGTCCAATTCATCAAGCGGGGGAGGTACTCACTCCTATTCATTCAACAAGCGAGGTAGCTGAAGGGCAAGGGGCGCGCAGCGGGGAGTCTGATGACAGAAATTTCATCACTCCAATTCCAGCTCCGATTAGTCCTAGAGCAGCTACACCTGATCCGATGTATTTAGCAGCAGCAAGCATGGTCAATAACAAATTGTTATACGCCACCTATAATAGAAATTTCGATTATGGTAACAGCTAGTGATGCTTTTCCAAATAAGCTATTACTGAGAGGTGGCATGGCAATCGGAACAGCAGTCCTGAGAGAGAATCAACCAAGTGAGGAAATACAATCGATGTCAATCAAGAAATCCACAAATCTAGCTCATCGGGACAAAGGTGGGTCTTCTGATTAGCTGATCTTCAAATGATGACCTGAGATCTTCAACTTCTACACTGCGGCTTACGAGTCAAGGAGATCCAAAGTACCTGAGGGGCGCGAAGCGGGGGTTCAGAAGTTCGCTTCGAATATGAAAATGATGGGCAACTGTATGTTCCGATTCCGATATATACAAGTGAATGTGAATCTTAGGTTGCTAATCCTGTTGTGGACCGCGTGCCCTGGTAATTAGTGAGTATCCCAGGCCCCGGATCCCACCAGGAATCTATCTATCACATTGAATTTCTCGTCTTGCCTTTTTGATAAGGTATTCTTCTTTTGTTTAGACGAGGAAGTGACCCGGCGAGCTTTCAATGAAACAGCAACGCCAACGCTTAGCTCAGGGCCAAAAGCATACGGGCTGGCCTCTGCCAAGAGAAGCCAGGGATTTCCGGTCATCCGTCCGTGTGGGAAGAAGTGCAACCCTGGTTTGATGCGACAACCGGCCGGGGTCCCTTTGATGGGGCGCGGTGTGGACCCGACCACACCGTTAACAAACAAGCCCGAGGATCACTAGCGCGGCTGCCCCAAAGCAGGCTGGATCCCGCGAATAGAATCCTTGACTTTCCACAAAGTAGCGTTCGGGGAGAAACGTGAAGGTACGAGCGGGTCATTCAAAATGACTCGTTCGTCATGGGGGAGCAAAGGAGGGCTCTTCCTTTTAGGGTGGGGGTTGTGATGGAGCGATGAATCATGTTTGAGTGGGTAAACGAGGCGGTCTGGCTTATGAGGAATGGCATAACTGAACCGGGTAAGGTGGTGGATGGGCCTTGTTCATGACGGGGGTGTAGGGTGAAGCTGGTGGTTAGAGCCAGTGGACTCTTTCATTGTTCCCATCCTAGCCAGAGAGTCAGCAAGCTAACTCGGTGACTGGCGTTGTTGGCTCGGTCTGATTCACCAAGGCGTTATAGGTCCTCTATTTTGCTCCTGTTGTACGGGTTTTTTCATCCAGCTAGGTTTAGAATAGGGATCCTGTAGCTAAGGAAGCCGCAGAGGAGGTGTCATGTAAACTTCTTCGCAAAGATGACCGTTGAGAAATGCATAAGCTTATTGAGTTCCCAGTTATTAGTTGCTGCCACTGCAAGGAGCGTGCGTACAGTGGGCATTCGAGCAACGGGAGCAAAGGTCTCCTCATAATCAATTCCAGTAGATAGCCAGCAATGTTTCAGAAAGGATTCCAACCCTTCTCCCGTTTTGCCTTCTGGCTCGAGCTGGGTCTTTCGTGTATAATTTCCACTATGATACTATATATTATAGACTGTAGGAGAAAGGCAGAAGACATTACTTGCTCTGGTCCTTTCAAATCTTATACGTTGACCACCCTTGCGTTGAATCTTCCTTTGACCTCCCCTCTCTTGAAGCCCCGCACTGCACTCGTCAACTATTCTAGTAGCTCGACATCAAGGCCTAAGGCCTATCAATTATTACTTAGCACGCAAAGAGTTTCATTCAGTTCAAAATGGTTTCTGATTATTTCTATTTCAATTTGACTTTCGAGTTCGCTGGCTCAGTTGCTTTAGTGGTTTCGTCGGCATTTTCTGTCTGATAATGAATCCGTTGCCGCTGCTGTAGCTCTTGTTTCCGTCCGAAATCCTTATTCATTCTAATGACAAATCTCAATACAGACATAAACGACTGAGCGCCAGTTGAGTTGACGAATTATATCAAAGTCTAAATCATTTCAAAGAATGATCACCAGAAGTAAGTTGATCTCGTGTAGGTCATCGGCTTCAGTCTTCGCTCTTATTTTGCCTTGTATCTTCTCTATTGTCTGTCCAATGCTGGTCCTCATGTCAATGTTCATTTCCGAACGTGTTGTCAACGTGTTAAGTCAATGCTTCTCTTTCTTGCTGTTAAGTCGCTGCACTGGGACAGTATGCTGATCCGAGGATGTAGAATGAATAGAAGAGTGAGTGAGGGAGTGCGAACGGAACCAAAATGTGGTTGTTGAATTGGAGTTCTTTATTCCATATGCCGGTCAGAGTTCCTTCTTTCAACGAGACGTTGGCTTGGGAAAGAAAGTCGAGTGATTTGAACTAGCTCCGTCTATGCGTCCTTAACCTGAAGATAGAGACCCCAGCTAGACCTAAAACGTCACGTTGCCTCGGTTGACTGAACTACTAGAACTAGTTCTTTCAAACTCGTGCCCCAAAGCCCTCTATCTAGAAGAGCTCTCTATAGATTTCCTATCTCTTCAGTGGATTCTATTCAAATCCATTTATGAATAACTTACCTTGAGCGCTGCCTCTCAACACTGACCCTAGGCTTGCCTAAGCTAGCCTTTCTTATAAGCTCTTTGTGCAAGAAGACCTTGCTCGAGAGAAGTGATATCGCACAGTCCAGTCCAATGGTCTCGATAGATGACACATTGACAAAGGGTGTCAGGGCTTCATATTCACATGGTAATGGCCTTCGATGTCGTGTCAAGCCAGTGCTAGACCAAAAGTGCTTATAGATCAGTGCCAGGTATTATTAATAGGGCGGTCTAGCAAGCAGTTTCTTTGAAAGCTAGGTGACGAGCCCCTTACTCTGCAAGTTAGCTGACTTGAAGCCATCGAGTTGGAGTAGTTCACCATCTATATGCCATGGAAGAATACGCATAAGCATTAGTTCTTGCCCTTCCAGTGTAAGTGGCAGATCAAACTTTCTATAGTTCAAAACATTGCCTTTTGCCTTATATGTCGTGGCAGACGAGCTCCCTTCTGGGGTTTGTGATTTGAGTGGAAGGTTGAGTGCCCCCGAAGTCTCCTTTTCAACGATTAGAAAGCTTTCTATGACGGCTAAGTCGAGGGCAGACACAAGAGGTCACGAAGAGCTAGAGGATATAGAATTCCTATTTACCGGGGGGACAAGCGAGCTTCTTTTTTTCTTCCTTCATAATCTTTCACTTTTGATTGATTTGCTAGCAAGTGACATTGAGACTTCCGCCCCATCTCTATCTTCGTCTTTCTAGTTGTTTCTAAGCCCTTCTTTCAGTGAGTGAGGAAGAAGGCCCGGGGGTGCTGAAACATATAGAAAGAACCAAGCAAAGATCACTGCTGTCCAACTAGCTGCTGCCATCACCGCCAGTGCTAGGATATATATGTACCCTTATATCTTAAGAGAAGACTGCTACTACACAGACTTTGTTTTGCTTGGTCTTCCACTACCAAAAGAATTTCTTTCTGTCTTACTGAAAAAAGACCTCGTGGCGTTGAATCCATATAGACTGAAAAAAAGACAGTGTCGAAGGGGCTTAGCGGCTTAATAATCCTGCATTCCAAACCCTTATCTCGCAGATGGATTTGATCAGACGCTTGCTTCAAGTAAGTACCCAGTAAAGCTCTGAAAGTACAGTCACCAGTAGAGCACTAGCTCTTACAGCAAGCAGCAAGCTAGCGTAGGCAATAGTGTCCGGATAGCCGCCCAGTGCTCATAGCTCTAGCTTGATCTTAGTCAGGCTAGCCAGCCGAATAATATACTCATCAAATTGAGAAAGAAATCCCTTTTCGAACAAGAGACTAACGGAACGACCTGGTCTGAAAGCGCTGTCAGGCGCCGCAAGGTACTCAAATAGGGAGAGGAAGATGAAGGGGAAGCTTGACTGAGCTAAGGTCAGTCAGAAAGCAAGCGAATTCTAGTATAAGGCTAATTGAAGACTGACTACTGATCAGGTCAAATGAATACTAACTTACTGACGAGTCTATCAAAAATCGATCACTCAGCCTGCCGCTAGCCTATCTAAGCGGCGTCAGCGGCCCCCCATTATGAACTTACGTTTCAAGTGGAAAGAAAGGACTGAAAGCAGAGGCGTAAGAAGTGGATCGCAGTGAGGAAGGGAACATTAGCTCGGCAAAGTGCGCTAGTGACGAAAGAAGCGAAGAGAGGTATGCGCCGGAACATCCTTTCCACTCCATCGGAACACCGGAAGAACGTCTTTCACCTGAAAAGGCAACCTCTCCCTTCCGGCGGATTCGTTCAAAGAAAAAGAAAGGATTCCCCGCTGACGCACTTCCTACGGGTTACACCGCAATGACGCCTTCTGTAGCCTCTTCCAACGTGATTCCGATTCCTAGTTATGCCAAAATGACGGTCTTTTTTCGTCAATAATGGGATTGGCGCGTAAGTCAGAAAGTGACTTCCTTTTTCTTCCGACCAAGGTCCCTGTCCTTTTGCGTTCTTCCGACCAAAGTCCCTGTCCTTTTGCGTTCTTCCTAGGAGGTGAGTTCTTTGTACGACCCCGCTGTGCGCTCCTTCTTCAGGACAAGGTAGCTTGGGAAGGGCTATTAGCTCATGGCCGCACGAGTGCGGTGATAGACTGGTAGGGTTGTTTCAACTGCTGATTCATTGGTGGAGCTACCTAGCTTCAGTCGATAGTGCTTTGTTTTCCTGGAGCTGTTCAAAAGTCAAAGTACTAGACTAGAAGAAGGGCTGAAGTAGTCGATTGGCGGTGAGAAAAGAATATGAATAACGAAGGGTCAACTGAGTCTTTCCTATTCCGGGTCACTAGCGGATAATCCATCGAGCTAGGGAGAGCGAAACAGAATGCCTAAAAGAGGGTGTGAAATCCGGTCCTCAGTGTCTCACCATGAAAGTCGGTTTGACTAGGAGGAATTGATTTCAATCAGAAAGGGGAGTTCGATATGGAATCCTAAGTCAGACTAGATGCTTCACACATGTCTTTCGTTCGGTAGGTCGCTGCCTTGATCACTTGGAATTGGAAGTGAAGCTCCCGCAGAACTTCGATTTTCTTAGCACATACTAGTCAAAAACAAGCATTGAAGTATGAGCTAGCTCGCTTAGAAGAAAGTAGTTTGCTTTGACCTCTTCTTTTTCTCGAATACTTCAATCTTACGTACGATTGATATCCTATATAGAGAAAGCCAGTAATCAAATTCTTGTTCTCGAAAGAAAGGCCGAGTCCACAAGTAATGGAATGGCAAAATGCTTCGGGACGAAAAGATGATAGTGCGGGTACGACTCACAGGAAATGGAAATCAGTACATATGAAAACCAGCCCACTCTTTATTAGTCAACAGTCCTTCCGTTACCAACTCCCCCTTGCCTTGTAGAGTACTGATCGACGAAAGAGAAGAAAGAAGAATGACGAAAGACAAAGTAGACAGACAAGAAAGTGGCTCTCGAGACGGAAAGAAATGAATGAGGACTGTGTCTCGTAACTGCTGAGCTGAGTCTATTTACTAGAAGTGCGGCAGCTCTTGGAAAGTGCGCCGTAGAGAGAGAATGGGAATGTAGTGCTCTCTTTCCGAGCATATCTAGTTCCGGTCAAGAAGAAAAAGAAGTGCAAGATCCTCCGATTGTTTGAAAGAAAGATAACTGGAAGGGATCTGGTAGAATGCGCATGACAAAGATGATTATCTAACTCATCTGCGGACCCTGACCCTTCTAACGCATTACCCCACACCATTTCCTCATTCTGATGAGTGCACTTCCGTAGAGGAGTTGCAATTGCAGGAGAATGAGAAATGTTCAGGCGGCACCACCAAAACTCCAGCCTTCTTTCCTTGATTTCTAAACAAAACGCCAGCTAGCTTCCTTGCTTGCATGCCTTGTGGCGAACTAGACTGAAAATTGATAAAGAAAGCCTTCAAAAAGAAGAACCTATTCTTTGAAAGTCAAGGAAAGAAGTCCCTAGCCAGCAGTGCTATCGAAATAAGATCACGGATTTAGACTTGGCTTGTTCATCTTAACTATCAATTTCATATTGCTTATTTGGGGAAGGAGAATGAATGGTCAGTCTTGTTCCGTCAAGTAGTTGTGCTTACGTACTTGAATGAATTGCAGATGAAAGCCAGGAGTCCAAGTTGGTTGATATGGAGTGAGAGAACTGGGGCATTCAGTCCTTATTTGAGAAATGAAATACCTGCTTTTCGAGGTTCCGTCTTTTGAACATCAATCCCATCCCCGTGCGCACCTGGTAGTCAATAGATAGGGGAGTTTTTCTTCAAAAAACAGTTGACAAACACCGGCATAAATCAATACTGTCAAATTGCGCCAGACAAAGCAAGATTGAGCTCAGGAGCAGGGGCGCGCAGCGGGGAATGGACAAATGAATCTATCTATAGCTAGAAATGGAATAGCCACTCACACTGCTACTTTTGATAT